ATATATACTCATACAAATTACTCATGTGCCAGGAACCAGATTTGAACTGGTGACACGAGGATTTTCAGTCCTCTGCTCTACCAGCTGAGCTATCCCGACCATTCACGACGCATCATCCTCATTTTATTTTAATATAGGACTTGGGTCTATGTCAATTAAAAAAACGAAAAGATATTACAAAGTATTATCCAGGCCCTTGTAGAATTTCTTGTATCTTCAAAAAGAAAACTTTGTAAGTTTCAATACAGTACAAATAATGATATGGATTGTTAATTATTCAAATTTAACACATTATTCAAAGATGCCGATTTACATTTGTACACGTATCATTATCATATATATCACACACAAGGCTTGTGATAAGAAAACATTTTTCTGCTCAGATAGGTTTGTGAAAGAGTAGAGTGAGAATGACTGAGAAACATAACCAATTTCGAGTCGATAATAAAATGAGAAGATAAATAATTAGGGAGGCAACGAGGCAACCAGGTCTTTTTGGGGATAGAGGGACTTGAACCCTCACGATTTCTAAAGTCGACGGATTTTCCTCTTACTATAAATTTCATTGTTGTCGATATTGACACGTAGAATGGGACTCTATCTTTATTCTTATCCGATTAATCAATTCTTAAAAAGATCTATCAGACTATGATGGAGTGAATAATTTGATCAATGACTATTTTTCATCTAAATAGATATATAAAAATTATAGAACCGGTTGGAGTCGTCATTAATCATTTTGAATCATTTGGCGATAGTATTTCAGTAAGTATACATATGTATATAGGTTTCATCCTTTCGGAAGTTTCGATGGAAGGATTCCCTTACGAACACAAGGCCGCCAACTCCATTTGTTAGAACAGCTTCCATTGAGTCTCTGCACCTATCCTTTATTTATTCTCGCTTTCTGAAACCCTTGTTTGTTTTCATAAAACGGGATTTGGCTCAGGATTGCCCATTTTTAATTCCAGGGTTTCTCTGAATTTGAAAGTTATCACTTGGTAGGTTTCCATACCAAGGCTCAATCCAATTAAGTCCGTAGCGTCTACCAATTTCGCCATATCCCCCCCTTTTTTTTGTGATGTGATTAGGATCACATCATGATGCCGTTTACCCCCTTTCGTTCATTTCCATTTTTATTATGCTGGAACCGTGGAATTCATTAGATATCGATTCCTGTATTGAAAAGTGTTTGCTCCTATTTGATTTCGTATCTATCTTCTTTCATCTCTATTGGAAACCATACTTGGTCCAATCAGAAATTCAATATAGATATATACCACATAACATATATCTATTATAATATATATATTAGACTTATACATGTCCCTATTTCTATCATTTTTAGTGTGCAATTTTGAATACTTGAACGGTCGATTCTCCTTTTTTTTTTTCGTCTTAGGTTTCGCCTTTCCGAATGAAACCATAGGAATGTTTCATTATGATCTGGATTGCACTTTTCTCTTTTTATCCTTTTCTTAGGGAAGACCATAATAAATAATAAAAAAAACGACAAAGGGCAATTTAGTAATTTCAAATTTAGTTAATAGCCATAACTAATCGAATGGATATAATTAATCCATTAATTATTCCGTTAATTTCGAATTAGTTATCAATGAGTTATCAATAAATATTAATGAAATAGGAAATTCTTTTTTATTATATAAATTCTATATTTTCGATTTCAAATATATATAAAATATATATTATATAATAATTAATTATATTAAATATTAATTTATATTAAATATTAATTAATTTAAATATTAATTTATATTAAATATTAATTAATTATATTAATTTAATATATTATACGATTCTAATTATAGAATAAGATTCTAATTTAATTACTAGAACTTAATTACTAGATTATATTACTAACTTTAGTTACCAAATTCTATTTCAAATTCGAAATATAACTAAATATATAGAAATATAAAACTATGTACTAAAATATTTTATTTCGAATTTATATAGTTATAATATAGTTATAGTTTTCTTTTATTTTTATATAGTAAAATATCAAAAAACAATATAAAAAAAAATAGTAAATTAAATATGGATATACTAAAAAAATCTTAGTATCTAATTAAACAAATTAAGATATTTATTCAAATTAAGATATTTATTATTGATAAACATATATTTGAGAAATAGATCTAAATTAATAGATAAAAATGAAATGTTTTTGGAAATTCGATTTTCCATTCTTATTCGTTTCTTATAGTTGAATTTTTTTACATTTATATCATATTTCTTATGAAATAGCTAAGAATAAAAAGTTAAGATCTTAGTAGCAGTAGTTTACTAAATTAGTATACGTGTACAATTTATATTATCCGAGCCCGCTTAGCTCAGAGGTTAGAGCATCGCATTTGTAATGCGATGGTCATCGGTTCGATTCCGATAGCCGGCTTTTCTCCATTTGTTTTATTTTTTAGATAATTGATAATATGAAATCAAAGTGAAAAGCTTCTTTGCCCTTTCCTAAAGGTCACCGAGCCCTTTCTATTATTTCATAGAAACTTCCAATTATGAATAAAAATTGGATTGGAGGGGTTTGGTCTCTGTAGAACAAATCAATCAAGAAAAGAGCCCTTCATTTTTTTTTCTATTATTTCAAATTCTTTTTCTTTTTTATTTATATAATACAATTATATAATACAATTATATATATAATATTTATATACAATAAGGTCCGGATATTTATACAATTCCTCTAATTATTCTTTGTAATACTTCAGTAAATTTCGCTTCATTTATCATATTTTTATCATATTTTAGTTTAGTTTTAATTTTGGTTTATGAAATTTCATAAAAAAAAGGAGTCTTTATGTCGCGTTACAGAGGACCTCGTTTCAAAAAAATCCGCCGTCTGGGGGCTTTACCGGGGCTAACTAGTAAAAAGCCTAGAGCCGGAAACGATCTTCGAACCCAATCGCGCCCCGGCAAAAAATCGCAATATCGTATTCGTTTAGAAGAAAAACAAAAATTGCGCTTTCATTATGGTCTTACGGAACAACAATTACTTAAATACGTTCGTATCGCCGGAAAAGCCAAAGGGTCAACAGGTCAGGTTTTACTACAATTACTTGAAATGCGTTTGGATAACATCCTTTTTCGATTGGGTATGGCTTCGACTATTCCTCAAGCCCGCCAATTAGTTAACCATAGGCATATTTTAGTTAATGGTCGTATAGTAGATATACCAAGTTATCGATGCAAACCCAGAGATATTATTACGGTGAGAGATGAGCAAAAATCTAAGGCTCTGATTCAAAATCATCTTGATTCACCCCCCCCGGAGGAATTACCAAAACATTTGACTCTTCACCCATTACAATATAAAGGATTAGTCAATCAAATAATAGATAGTAAATGGGTCGGTTTGAAAATAAATGAATTGCTAGTTGTAGAATATTACTCTCGTCAGACTTAACCCTAACTAAAATAACATAGGGTTCGGCCAATTTTGCCCCCTTTTTTCGCTTAAGTAAAGGGACTGAGTTAAGTTAAGGGGTTTGGTCTGGGGATTTTTCTCTCATTCATGTATCTCTAGATCAGTAGGGGATTTTAATTCCTTGTCCATTTTGTCCAGTATTTTCGTACCACAGAAATTAGGATTAGGAATAAAGAATCTATATCAAAGAAAAAATACGGGCTAGCTGTTGGAGTATCCATTCTTATTTGATGCATTGTGGCCAGTAACATTGATGAATTAGGTGAAGGATACGGAAAGAGAGGGATTCGAACCCTCGGTAAACAAAAGTCTACATAGCAGTTCCAATGCTACGCCTTCAACCACTCGGCCATCTCTCCTACATAATGATTATGGCTCAAAAACCGAGTAAATAGTGAGTCATTTATATTAATTTTTTATAGGTATGTACATTCCATTTTCACTATAAAAATGTAACTCTAAAAGTATAAAACTTTTCATCAAAGATAAATCCTTCCTCCGAGGCTCGGGATAAAGATAATTTTTTTATGAAAAAAATTTAAATAATTTAAATAAAGATATATATCTATTCATGTTTGCGAAGATATCAGCCCTTTCTAATATTTATACCGGATTAAATCACTCAATTGGAACGAATCCACCGATCGATCTATTTTTTTAGACTATGTTTAATGGCTACCTTTATACCATGATTCTATTTAGTTTAAACTATTATTCCATTTTCATAAAAATTCTAAAATCCCTTTCCTGTTTTCGATTTTTCAACAAGAATTCCTTACTTCAACCTCTTAACCCATAGATTTATTCCAAATTCATGAACCGCCCTTCGGATTTTTATATTTTATTGTATGCGTATACCCACTATACACACAACACAAAACAGACGGTATTCCATTTTAATCATAGAATTATTATTCGACTCTTTTTCCTCTTTGGAATCAAAACTTCTCAAATTATCCTAATCTCTAGGAGAAATTCTTTGATTCTTCAACTTCAATGAAATCGGAATAGTTCCCTTCATTTTTCTATTACTACATTTGGATGAAATCTAATCGGATTCAAATATTTAAAATTTTTTATTGATTCCTGTCAAAAATAAACAATTTGAGTAACAAGGGCGTCTTTTTGTTTTAATGAATCCATTTTTACGTTATTTCGTACTTTACAATTCCTTTGTTTGTGGGATCATTTTCTCACGAAAGGAAATTCAAAAAAATTATAGAATGGATTAATACACCTATGTCTAGATCTGGGATAAATGGAAATTTTATTGATAAAACCTTTTCAATTGTAGCCAATATCTTATTACGAATAATTCCGACAACTTCAGGAGAAAAAGAGGCATTCACCTATTACAGAGATGGTGCGATTTGATTATTTTTATTTTTTTTTTACCGCTCTCAGTCTTAAGAGAAAGACAACATTATTTTTAATTATTCGGAATAGGAAGAAAAAATTATTGAAAAAAATCTACGCTTGTTGAAGGTGAAGTTTGTAAATAAAGCAACCCCTTCTATCGTGTATCCCCGATTAATGCAGCCTCAGATGCTTCAATTGTCGATTCTAGAGTATTGAGCGAAAGGTTACACCTATAGGTTAAGTTAACCCTACTCCACTAGTACCAATAGGAGGCATAGGGGAAGAAGCACTACCCCTAGGAATCAACACACGAAAACTTTGTTAAAAATGATTCCCTTTACTTATCAGGATCGGGACTAACAAGAATGGTTGGGACAACAAACATCCATCTCGTTCGTATTTTGGATACCCGTATAACCATCGAAGACTGTTGAAGTGACTAATTCCTGCAAATTTAAGGGCGTTGAAGACAAAGAAATTGTTGAAATTGTTGGGGTCGCCTTTTTTATCTAATATAATACCAACATGCTTGATGTTAAGGAAAGATCTTTTACAAGAAGGTTGGCTAGAGATTTCTTGTAAAAACACCAGCCCCGCTCAGTTTATAATGAAAATCTTTCAATCTTTTTTGATTCCATGTCTTTTTTTCATTATGCACAGAAAGGAGGAGCCGTATGAGGTGAAAATCTCACGTACGGTTCTGGAACGGAGATTCTTTGAATCGAATGACGACCGTAACGGATGTCGGCTCAATCCGAAGGAAATTATGCGGAAGCTTTACAGAATTATTATGAAGCTATGCGACTGGAAATTGATCCTTATGATCGAAGTTATATACTCTATAACATAGGCCTTATCCATACAAGGAACGGAGAACATACAAAAGCTTTGGAATATTATTTTCGGGCACTAGAGCGAAACCCGTTCTTACCACAAGCTTTTAATAATATGGCCGTGATCTGTCATTACGTGCGACTATCTCCACTATAGAAATAAAAAAAAGGGAAAGAAAGAAGAAATCCGTTAATAAATACTATAAAAAAGGTAGGCTTTCTACATATGTATCGTTCAAAACAACGATTTTTATCAGCTGTAGTAAAGAAATAAACTTCATATTAAAGTAGAAATATTAATATGAAGAAATAGGTATGCCTAAATACTTTATTCTATGGATAAAGGATCTAATTGATAGAGGAAGCGCCGTAAAGATAAATTCGCGAGGTTTTGGTCCGATACAATAAGAACTGCTTACTTATGTCATGATATGAGATAAAAGTTAGGAATCAACTTATGTAATAAAGTGGATCCCCTAAGGTATTGAGCAGCGGTGTAGCATCAGATCCCAAAGATAGTAAGTCTTTTCCTTCTTATGAAGGAAGGTCTTTTTCAAAGATTCTATATAAATTTATATATGAAACCGAGATAGTTACCTTTACAGAAAATTCTAATGATAGTGAAAATGCTTATACTTTATTGTTCTGAAGGTGGGAGAAAAGATAAAACTGATTATTAAGAAAATTTTTAGTTTGAAACTCATATAATTAACCTCTTTCTTTTGGTTAACTCGAGAAAAAAAGGGATCGCGATATATTTATGAGAAATCTCATTCAATTAGATACGATAGATTACATCAAAAGAATTTGACCGCTGAGCCGTATGAGGTCGGAAACTCTCAAGTACGGTTCTAAGGGAAGGAATTTACCCCCCTATTCCGACCGGGGAGAACAGGCCGTTCAGCAAGGGGATTCGGAAATTGCGGAGGCTTGGTTCGATCAAGCCGCCGAGTATTGGAAACAAGCTATAGCGCTTACTCCTGGCAATTATATTGAAGCACAGAATTGGTTGAAGATTACAAGGCGGTTTGAATAAGAACACTGTTATATTTCTTTAGTTATTTAGTTTCCATTTCGAATTTTTTCTATTTCTATTTGTTATAATTAATTATTTGTTGTCCCTATCGGTCGTCAAATAACTAAAACGGATCGTTTTTCTGGGAAGAACCAATCAAAGAATTTCATTATATCCCTTCTAAAGATCGTTCTATTTCGTCTAATATTTCGTAGGAATAAACGATATACAGATCGATATACAGATATATCGATATACAGATAAAGTAGAGAATCTTTTTAGTTTCTGCTTTTAAAACTAATAAAAAAACCTTCGAATAACTAAATATAAATACTGAGATGTCTCTTAGTTTAGTAATTACTTCTCGCCAAATTTTGAATAGAGTACGGAATAGAGTCACATTAATATGTTATATGCATGCAAGACATAAAGTATAAAGTAGTTCCGTTTAGTAACTTATAATTGAGATATGAATACACTAGATTGCACAAAAAAATGGTTTTTGAGTCAATTCAAAGCCAAGAAAAAGGGTTTTTAAGATTAAAAAGGTCCGTTAAGCGCCTCGCAGATATGTCATAATAGATCCGAACACTTGCCCCGGATCGACTTCCAGATCATAATTGCTCTAGTGAATAACTAAAGAAAATAGATAGATGGGAGATGTGAAGAGAAAAAAACGAAGTCTAAACATCTCTCATAGGTTCACTAATTACTTAACTATTTATTGGCGGGTCTCTTTGTATGTGTTGTCCGGAAAGAGGAGGACTCAATGATTATTCGTTCGCCGGAACCAGAAGTTAAAATTTTGGTAGATAGGGATCCCGTAAAAACTT